AATGAAGTGCCTGACTAAAGGATTACCTTGATAGGGTAAATTAAGTAACAAAAATTACCTTCATTAGATATTACATAAGATAGAATTAAACTATCACCTTTAGTATCAAAAACTAACGTGCATCATACACCTTAATGTATAAAAAGGTAAGCTAATTAAGCTAATGGGTTCATACCCCATTTATAGAGGTATTAATCCTCTCCTTTTTAATGACCAACAACTCTACAAAACTTCTCTTCCTATCAACATTAATGATAGGAACGATCCTGTCCATTTCATCAAATTCTTGATTCGGAGTTTGAATAGGACTAGAGATCAACTTACTCTCATTTATTCCCATATTAGCAAATAATAAGAATGTAATAATAAATGAATCATCAATTAAGTATTTTATTGTTCAGGCAATAGCTTCAACAATATTACTATTTTCTATTTTATTAATTCAAATAAAATATCCAATAAGATGGGAAATAGAATTAATACCTTCAATAATAGTTAGATCTAGATTGTTATTAAAAATTGGTGCTGCTCCCTTTCATTTTTGATTTCCAGAAGTTATAGGAGCATCAACATGAATTAATTGTTTAACATTAATAACATGACAAAAAATTGCTCCAATAATAATTCTATCATACTGTATTCAACTAAGAACATTTTTATTTGTCATCACTATCTTAAGAATTATTATTGGGGCATTAGGAGGTCTTAATCAAACATCATTACGACAACTTTTAGCATATTCATCAATTAGTCATTTGGGATGAATAATTAGATCTTTAATAGTAAGAGAAAATGTATGAGAATTATATTTTGTTATTTACTCACTATTGAGAATAATTATAGTTTTGTTATTTAAGCAAATAAATCTATTCTTTCTTAATCAAATCTATTCATCAGCAAATATAAAACCAGAAATTAAATTTATAATATTTTTATCCCTTCTTTCGTTAGGAGGTTTACCACCATTTTTAGGATTTCTACCAAAATGAATTGTTATACAATATCTGGTAGAAAATAATATAACAACCATAATAGTTATTATGGTTATATTAACAATAATTACACTCTACTATTATATACGAATTAGATTTTCAGCCCTTATTTTATCATATTCAGAAAATTCATGATCAATAATTAATTCATTTAATAAACCAAGATTTACTTTAACAATAACAGTAATAATTTCAACTTTAGGTCTAATATCAGCATCAATATTAGTTTATTTATATTAAGGACTTAAGTTAAATAAACTAATAACCTTCAAAGTTATAATTAAAAGAATAAACTTTTAGGCCTTAGTAAAGTTATTTACACCTCTAGAATTGCAGTCTAAAATCATAATTGAATATAAAGCCAGATATAATGATAAGAGAGAAAAATTCTCATAAATAGATTTACAGTCTATCACCTATTATTCAGTCATCTTACCGCAAAAATGATTATTTTCAACAAACCATAAGGATATTGGTACTTTATACTTTATATTTGGAGCATGAGCTGGAATAGTAGGAACCTCAATAAGAATAATTATTCGAGCAGAATTAGGACAACCAGGATCATTAATTGGTGATGACCAAATTTATAATGTAATTATTACAGCACATGCATTTGTAATAATTTTCTTTATAGTTATACCTATTATAATTGGAGGATTTGGAAATTGACTTGTACCATTAATAATTGGAGCACCAGATATAGCTTTTCCACGAATAAATAATATAAGTTTTTGACTTTTACCTCCTTCATTAACCCTACTCCTTACATCTTCTATAGTAGATAATGGAGCTGGGACTGGATGAACCGTTTACCCTCCGCTTGCTGGAGCAATTGCTCATGGAGGAGGATCAGTTGATTTAGCAATTTTCTCATTACATCTAGCAGGTGTATCATCAATTCTAGGCGCAGTTAATTTTATTACAACAGCAATTAATATACGATCAGAAAGAATAACATTAGACCAAACACCATTATTTGTTTGATCAGTAGCTATTACAGCTCTACTCCTACTACTATTATCACCAGTATTAGCAGGAGTAATTACAATATTATTAACAGATCGAAATTTAAATACATCATTCTTTGATCCTGCAGGAGGAGGTGATCCTATTCTATATCAACATTTATTTTGATTCTTTGGACATCCAGAAGTTTACATTTTAATTTTACCTGGATTTGGTATTATTTCTCATATTGTTTGTCAAGAAAGTGGAAAAATTGAATCATTTGGAACATTAGGAATAATTTATGCAATATTATCAATTGGATTAATAGGATTTATTGTATGAGCACATCATATATTTACAGTAGGAATAGATGTAGACACACGAGCATACTTTACATCAGCAACAATAATTATTGCTGTACCAACTGGAATTAAAGTATTTAGTTGATTAGCTACACTCTACGGAACAAAATTCAAATTTAATCCACCATTATTATGAGCATTAGGATTTATTTTTTTATTTACAATTGGTGGTTTAACAGGATTAGTTTTAGCTAACTCATCACTTGATATTGTATTACATGATACTTATTACGTTGTAGCACATTTTCATTATGTATTATCTATAGGAGCAGTATTTGCAATTATAGGAGGAGTAATTCAATGATACCCTTTATTTACTGGATTAACAATAAATAATACATGATTAAAAATTCAATTCACAATTATATTTATTGGAGTAAATTTAACTTTCTTCCCTCAACATTTTTTAGGGTTAGCAGGAATACCACGACGATATTCAGATTATCCTGATGCATATACATCATGAAATGTAGTTTCAAGTATTGGATCAACTATTTCAATTGTAGGAATTATTATATTTATTTTAATTATATGAGAAAGTATAATTTCAAATCGAACAATCTTATTTAGATCTAATATAAGTAGATCAACAGAATGACTTCAAAATAACCCACCAGCAGAACATAGATATTCAGAACTACCTTTAATTTCTAGATTCTAATATGGCAGATTAGTGCAGTAGATTTAAGCTTTACAAATAAAGGTTTGACCTTTTATTAGAAATTTATGGCAACATGATCAAACTTATCATTACAAGATAGAGCTTCACCTTTAATAGAACAATTATCATTCTTTCATGATCATACAATAGTAGTATTATTAATAATTACCATCATTGTAGGATATGCACTTAGATATATATTAATTATCTCTTTTACAAGACGAAATATACTTCATGGTCATTTAATTGAAACAATCTGAACTGCACTTCCTGCTATTACATTAATCTTTATTGCATTACCATCACTACGATTACTTTATTTACTTGATGATTCAGTTGATGCAATAATAACTATTAAAACAATTGGACGTCAATGATATTGAAGTTATGAATATTCTGATTTTGTAGATGTTGAATTTGATACATATATAACACCAGAAAATGATTTAGAAATTAATGGATTTCGATTACTTGATGTTGATAATCGAACAATTCTTCCTATAAATACTGAAGTACGAGTATTAACAAGAGCATCAGATGTACTTCATTCATGAGCAGTGCCAGCATTAGGAATTAAAATTGATGCAACACCAGGACGACTTAATCAAGGAACATTTACAATAAACCGACCTGGATTATTCTTTGGACAATGTTCTGAAATTTGTGGAGCAAATCATAGATTTATACCAATCGTAATTGAAAGAACTTCAGTTAATATATTTATTAAATGACTATCTAAGATAATTTAAGGAGTTAGTTAAAAAATAACATTAGAGTGTCAATCTAAAGTAACTAATCAATAGTACACCTTGATCATCAGATGACTGAAAGTAAGTAATGGTCTCTTAAACCAAAAAATAGTAAATTAACAATTACTTCTGATGAGGAATAAATCTAAATCCCTCAAATATCCCCTTTAATATGATTTTCACTATTTATTTTATTTTCTATTGTATTAATCTTATTTAATCAAATAAATTTCTTCTCATTTAAATCAAACATTATAAAAAGAGAACAAATAAGAAAAATAAAAAGTAAAAACTTAAACTGAAAATGATAACAAATTTATTTTCAACATTCGACCCATCAACTAATTTATTTAATTTATCATTAAATTGAACTAGAACATTTTTAGGATTACTATTAATTCCAATATTATTTTGATTAACTCCATCACGAATTAATATTATATGAAATAAACTAAACTTAACTCTTCATAATGAATTTAAAACATTATTAGGACCAAACTCATTTAATGGAACAACATTCATTTTTATTTCAATCTTCATTATAATAATATTTAATAATTTTATAGGACTATTCCCTTATATTTTTACAAGAACAAGTCATTTAGCAATAACATTTGCAATTGCATTACCAATATGATTAAGATTTATATTATTTGGATGAATTAACCACACTAACCATATATTTACACACTTAGTTCCTCAAGGAACACCCCCAGCACTTATATCATTTATAGTATTAATTGAAACAATTAGAAATGTAATTCGTCCTGGAACATTAGCAGTACGATTAGCAGCAAATATAATTGCAGGACATTTATTATTAACTTTACTAGGAAATACAGGACCATCAATAACAATAAACTTAATTTCAATATTAATTTTTGGACAGATATTATTATTAATTTTAGAATCAGCAGTAGCTATAATTCAAGCCTACGTATTTTCTATTTTAAGAACTCTTTATTCTAGAGAAGTATATTAAACATATGTTAACAACACACTCAAACCACCCATTTCACTTAGTAGATTATAGACCTTGACCATTAACAGGAGCAATTGGAGCAATAGTTTTAGTATCAGGATTAGCTAAATGATTTCATTTATTTAATACAAACCTTTTTATAATCGGAATAGGAATCACTTTACTTACAATAATTCAATGATGACGAGATGTAGTCCGAGAAGGAACATATCAAGGATTACATACAGGATTTGTGTCAATTGGACTACGATGAGGTATAATTTTATTTATTGCATCTGAAGTATTATTTTTTATATCATTCTTCTGAGCTTTCTTTAGAAGAAGACTAGCACCAACTATTGAATTAGGAATATTATGACCTCCAATAGGAATTCAACCTTTCAATCCAATACAAATTCCATTACTTAATACAGCTATTCTTCTTGCATCAGGAGTGACCGTAACCTGAGCCCATCATAGACTTATAGAATCTAATCATTCACAAACAATACAAGGATTATTTTTTACAGTGTTACTAGGAATTTATTTTACTATATTACAAGCATATGAATATTGAGAAGCACCTTTTACTATTGCCGATGCAGTTTATGGATCAACATTCTTTGTTGCAACAGGATTCCATGGATTACATGTAATTATTGGAACATTATTTCTTCTAACATGTCTAATACGACATTTAATAAATCAATTCTCACCTAATCACCACTTTGGATTTGAAGCAGCTGCATGATATTGACATTTTGTTGATGTAGTATGACTATTCTTATATATTTCAATCTACTGATGAGGTAGATAATAGTTTTTCTAGTATAAATAGTACATTTGACTTCCAATCAAAAAGCTTGATTATTAATCAAGAAAAACAATTTTAATTCTATCAACAGGAATTTTCATTAGATTTATTGTACCAATAATTGTTATAATTCTTGCAACAATCGTATCAAAAAAATTAATTAATGACCGAGAAAAAAGATCACCATTTGAATGTGGATTTGATCCTAAAAGTTCTGCTCGAATACCATTTTCACTACGATTCTTTTTAATTGCAGTAATCTTCTTAATTTTTGATGTTGAAATTGCACTAATTTTACCAATTGTAATTATCTTAAAAACATCAAATATATTAATCTGAACAACATCAACAATATTTTTTATCCTGGTTTTATTAGGAGGATTATATCATGAATGAAATCAAGGAGCTCTTCAATGAGCAAATTAAGGGTTATAGTTAAATATAACATTTGGGTTGCATTCAAAAAGTATTGATTTGTCAATTAACCTTAATAAATAAGAAGTGAAAAATCACAATCAGTTTCGACCTGAAAAAATGGTATCTATTACCCTTATTTATTATTAATTGAAGCCAAAATAAGAGGCGTATTACTGTTAATAATATAATTGAACTATAAAGTTCCAATTAAGGAAATGTAAAGCCAATATTAAAGCTGCTAACTTTTTATATTAGCGGTTAAACTCCGTTAACATTTCTATTTATATAGTTTAAACAAAACATTACATTTTCACTGTAAAAATAATATTTATATATTTATAAATATACCTAAAAATAAAAATATTTCCTTAACATCTTCAGTGTTAAACTCTAATAATAAGCTATTTAGGTACTATAAAAAAAACAATATAAGTAAAATAAATATTCAAAAAATAAAAGTTAAAAGATAAATCTTAAAATTAGAATCATATCAACCTTGAATATAATTAATTATATAAATAAATAAATTATATAAACCTTGACCACCAATTATCTCACCTCAACCATAATCAAAAGATTTTGATGAATAATAACCAAACTTTAAAGGTAAATAACTAATAAAATTGGTTGAAAGAAAAGGTATAAACCATATAGAACCTGTAAATCTAACAAAAGATAATATATTTAATGAAAATAAATTATGAGAAAAATTTGAATTAGAAATTAAATAACCAAAATAAGAACCTAAAATAACAACAATTATAGTTAAAAACTTTAAATAAAATGGTAAAACAATTATATAAGGAATAGGAAAAATTAATCAAGAAAGTAAACTACCACCAAAAACAGCAATAAATAATAAAGCAATTATACCAAAAGAAATAAAAAATCCCTTATCATCAAAAGAAAAACTAGAATAAAAATTATTATCACCAGATATAGAATAATAAAACAAACGAAAAGAATAAGAAGCAGTTAAACCAGTAGAAAAAAAATACAAAAAAAAGATTAAACAATTAATTCATCTTAAACAAACCATCTCAAGAATTAAATCCTTTGAATAAAATCCAGCAAGAAAAGGTATACCACATAAAGATAAACTAGAAACATTAAAACAAACAGAAGTTAAAGGTATAAAATTAACAATTGAACCTATAAAACGAATATCCTGAGAATCCTTTAAATTATGAATTATTGAACCTGCACATATAAATAATAATGCCTTAAATAAAGCATGAGCTAATAAATGAAAAAAAGCAAGTTTTGGATAACCTATAGCTAAAATTCTTATTATTAAACCAAGTTGTCTTAAAGTAGATAAAGCAATAATTTTCTTTAAATCAAACTCAAAATTTGCTCCAAGTCCAGCCATAAATATAGTTAAACACCCAACCAATAATAAAAATCAACCAAAATTATAAACATCAAGTATAGATCTAAACCGAATTAATAAGTAAACACCAGCAGTAACAAGAGTAGAAGAATGAACTAAAGCAGAAACAGGAGTAGGAGCAGCTATAGCAGCAGGAAGTCAAGAAGAAAAAGGAATTTGAGCTCTCTTCGTTATAGCTGCTAAAATAATTAATATTGTAATAATCTTTATTTCAAAAGAATTAGAAATAAAATCATAATAATAAATATAATTTCAACTACCAAAATTTAATATTCAAGCAATAGAAATTAAAATAGCAACATCACCAATTCGATTAGATAAAGCAGTTAATATACCAGCTCTATATGATTTCACATTCTGATAATAAATTACTAGACAATAAGAAACTAAACCTAAACCATCTCAGCCTAATAAAATTCTAATTAAATTTGGACTAATAATTAAAAATCCTATTGAAAGAATAAATATTAAAACAATAATAATAAAACGATTCATATTTTTTTCACCAGATATATAATCCTCTCTATAATAAATAACTAAAGAAGAAATATATATAACAAAAGATATAAAAATTAAAGATATTCAATCTAAAATTAAAGTTATAACAATCATAGAACCATTTAAATTAAAAAGCTCTCATTCAACAAAAATTCTATAATCAATCATTAAATAATAAATCCCTAAAACAAAAATTAAAGTTCTCATAAAAAATAAAGAAAAAAAACTTAAAGAACAAATAGAAAATAATTTCACGACCTAAGATGAAAAATTCATATCATTGATTCCACAAACCAATATTTTTATTAAAATACTTAAGCAAAACTAGACAAAAAAATACTCACCCTTTAAACATAAAATATTTAAAGGAAATCAATGTAAAAATAAAAGATGATATTCACGTAAATAACCAAGAGAACATGTATAAACACCAGCAAAATAAGAACCATGCTGAGAATATGAATATATATATAAAGTATAAACAGCTCTAAAAAAAGATAAAAAAATTAAAACTAAAAATCTAAAAGAAGATCATGATATAATTCTATTTAATAAACTTAATTCACCAACCAAATTTAATGAAGGAGGAGCAGCTATATTACAAGAACTTAAAAGAAATCATCAAAGAGCCATTCTTGGTATAAGATTAATTATACCTTTATTAATTAATAATCTTCGTCTACCTAAACGTTCATAAATAATATTTGATAAACAAAATAAACCAGAAGAACATAATCCATGACCAATCATTAAAGATAAAGAACCTATACAACCTCATCAATTTATAGTTATTAAACCACCAATCACTATTCTTATATGAGCAACAGAAGAATAAGCAATTAAAGACTTTAAATCAACTTGACGGAAACAAATAAATCTAACAATAACTCCACCTGATAAACTTAAAGTCAATCAAAAATAATTAAACTTTAAACCTAAAAAAGAAATAACCTTCATCACACGGAAAATTCCATAACCTCCTAATTTAAGTAAAACACCAGCAAGAATTATACTACCAGAAATAGGAGCCTCAACATGAGCCTTAGGTAATCATAAATGAACTAAAAATATTGGTATCTTAATTAAAAAAGCCAAAATTATAAAAACATAAAACATAAAATAATAAGAACCAAAATCAAATAATAAAGGAAAATATAAAGTATTAACATAAAAATAAATTTTAAATAAAACTAATAATAATGGTAATCTAGCAAATAAAGTATAAAAAATTAAATAAATGCCTGCTTGAAGACGTTCAGGTTGATAACCCCAACCCAAAATTAAAAGTAAAGTAGGAACTAATCTAGCCTCAAAAAAAATATAAAAAGATAACAATCTCAAACTAGAAAAAGAACAATACAATATAATCAAAAGAAATAAAACCATAAAAATAAAAAAGCTTGAATGATAAGAAGATAAATAAACAGAACCTCTAGCTGTAATTATTAAAGAACAAATTCAAAAACTTAATAAAATCAAACTGAAAGAAAAATAATCAACACCAAAATAATATCTAATTATATTTAAATCACAATATGAATAAAAACAAAGCATAAAAATAAAACTAGACAAAAATATTAAAGAATGAACCAACCATCAAGAATTATTTAATAAACAAAGGGGAATCAAAAAAATAATTATTAACAAATACTTTAACATAAAGTTAATCTAAAAGAATTAAAAAAATCATTACCATGAGAACGAATTATAGAAACTAAAATTGATAAACCTAAAGCACCTTCACAAACAGAAAATACCAAAAAAATAATAGGAAAAAAATAATCATAATCAAATTCAATAAGAAAAATAACAATTAATATAAATAAAGAAAGAACAATATATTCCAATCTTAATAAAACCATCAATAAATGTTTACGTTTTGAAGAAAAAACATAAACACCAGCAAAATAAATTAATAAAGAAGTAAAAATAGAAAACATAAACATTAGTTTTAATAGTTTAAAAAAAACGCCGGTCTTGTAAATCGGAAATAAGGTCTGCCCCCACTTTTAAAACTTCAGGAATAGAAAACTATTTCTATCCTTGGTCCCCAAAACCAATATTTTTATAAACTAACTCCTGAAATGATTAAAATAATAATTATAACTCTATCTAATGTAATAAATATTAATTTTATTAAATTAAACCATCCAATATCAATAATACTTTTTATTATTTTTCAAACCTTTCTTATTGGATTAATAAGCGGAACAATAATAGAAAGATTTTGATTATCTTATATTTTATTTTTAACATTTCTTGGTGGTATATTAGTATTATTTATTTATATTACAAGAATTGCATCAAATGAAATATTTCAACCAAAATTAATCATTATAATCTTTTCGTTTGTTTTATGAATTATTATTATAATAACAATAACTATTCTAGATAAAACAGTATTTATAGACTTTTATAAAAATACAGAAACTATAAATATTAATAATTTAATTAATTATCAAGAAATGACATTCTCATTAGAAAAATTATATAATAATCCAACCTTTATTATTACAATAATAATAATAATTTATTTATTTCTAGCATTACTAGCAGTAGTAAAAATTACTAATATTAATCAAGGACCTATTCGTAAAATAAAATAATTACTAATGAATAAACCAATTCGATTAAAACATCCCTTATTTAAAATTATTAATAATTCATTAATTGATTTACCTGCTCCAACAAATATTTCATTTTGATGAAATTTTGGTTCATTACTGGGTTTATGTTTAGTAATTCAAATTGTAACAGGATTATTTCTAGCTATACATTATACATCGAATATTGAAATAGCATTTAGAAGAGTAGTTCATATTTGCCGAGATGTAAATAATGGATGAATTATTCGAACACTTCATGCTAATGGAGCATCAATATTCTTTATTTGTATTTATTTACATGTTGGTCGAGGAATTTATTATGGATCATATATGTATATACATACTTGAATAATTGGAACAATTATTTTATTTTTAGTTATAGCAACTGCATTTATAGGTTATGTTTTACCATGAGGACAAATATCATTTTGAGGAGCAACAGTAATTACTAATTTATTATCAGCAATTCCTTACTTAGGTACGGATTTAGTTCAATGAGTATGAGGAGGATTTGCTGTAGATAACGCTACATTAAATCGATTCTTCACCTTTCATTTTGTTTTACCATTTATAATTGCTGCTATAGCGGCAATTCATTTATTTTTTCTTCACCAAACAGGATCAAATAACCCATTAGGACTTGATGGAAATATTGAAAAAATCCCATTTCATCCTTATTTTACATTTAAGGATTCAATCACATTTATTTTTATAACATCTTTATTAATTATATTATGTTTAATTAACCCTTATTTATTAGGAGACCCAGATAATTTCGTGCCAGCTAATCCTTTAGTAACACCAGTTCATATTCAACCAGAATGATATTTTTTATTTGCATATGCAATTCTACGATCAATCCCTAATAAATTAGGAGGTGTTATTGCATTATTTTTATCAATTAGAATTTTAATAATTCTCCCATTCTATAATAAAACCCCATTTCGAGGAATTCAATTTTACCCAATTAATCAAATCATATTTTGAATTATAGTAATTATTGTAATTTTATTAACATGAATTGGAAAACGACCTGTTGAAGAACCTTATATTATAACAGGACAAATTTTAACAGTTTTATACTTTACTTATTTCTTAATTAATGTCCACATTGCAAATATATGAGATATATTAATTAAGAAATAAATAGTTAATTAGCTTAGGAAAAGCATATGTTTTGAAAACATAAAACTAGAAGTTTAACTCTTCTATTAACTTTTCTTAAAAAATTTCACTAAATAATAAAAATTAATAAAATTTTTAAACCAACAAAAAAAATAAAAAAATTTAAAGATAATGGTAAAAAACTCCTTCAAGCTAAATATATTAATTTATCATAACGAAAACGGGGTAAAGTCCCACGAACCCAAATAAAAGAAAAAGATATAATAGCAAGCTTAATAAAAAATATAAAAGAATAAAAATCACCTCCTAAAAAAATTAAAGTTAAAACTATTCTTATAAAAACAATTCTAGTATATTCAGCTAAGAAAATTAAAGTAAATCCACCAGCACCATATTCAATATTAAAACCAGATACTAATTCAGATTCACCCTCGGCAAAATCAAAAGGAGTTCGATTAGTCTCCGCTAAACAAGAAGAAAAACATGCTAAAAATAAAGGAAAAGAAATAATAATAAATCAACAATAAATCTGGTAATTTATAAAATTTAACATATTAAATCTTCCAATTAAAATAATTAAAGATATTAAAATTAAAGCCAATCTTACTTCATAAGAAATAGTTTGAGCAACAGAACGTATAGAACCTAATAAAGAATAATTAGAATTAGATGATCAACCAGCAATTATTACAGTATAAACACCTAATCTAGTACAACATAAAAAAAACAAGAAACCATAAGAAAATGAACATATATAAGTTAAATAAGGAAAAATTATTCAAATAATTAAAGCAATTATTAAATTAAATACAGGTGAAAAATAATATAATAAATAATTTGATAAAATAGGAATTGGCTGCTCCTTACAAATTAATTTTACAGCATCACTTAAAGGTTGAGGAATACCAGCAAATCCAACTTTATTAGGACCTTTTCGAATTTGAATATATCCTAATACCTTACGTTCCAATAAAGTTAAAAAAGCAACACTGATTAAAACACAAATTAATAATAAAAGAAAATTTAAAATAAATATAAATAAATCATATAATATCAATACTATTTGTAGAATAAATCTACATAAATGAATTCTAAATTCAACACAATAATCTGTCAAAATAGTAAATATTAATTTAAATCAATTTATAAAAAATATTTTAATTATATGGTCCTTTCGTACTAATATAAATAATTAAACTTAAGATAGAAACCGACCTGGCTCACGCCGGTCTGAACTCAGATCATGTAAGAATTTAAAGGTCGAACAGACCTAATTTTTGGGCTCCTGCACCCAAAATTATTCTTAATCCAACATCGAGGTCGCAATCTGCTTTGTCAATATGAGCTCTCAAAAACAATTACGCTGTTATCCCTAAGGTAACTTAATCTTATGATCATAAATTATGGATCATATTAACATAAATTAATGATTTTAGAATAAAGAGTTTATCTATTCTTCATGTCACCCCAACAAAACATTATCTTTTAATATAAAAAGATTAACCAAAAATTATATAAAAATAAAATGTTAAGCTCTATAGGGTCTTCTCGTCTTAAAGAAAAATTTAAGCCTTTTAACTTAAAAGTTAAATTCTATAATTTAATAAGAGACAGATGATTTCTCGTCAAGCCATTCATCCCAGCCTCTAATTAAGAGACTAATGATTATGCTACCTTTGCACGGTCAAAATACCGCGGCTCTTTAAATCTTTGTCAGTGAGCAGGCCAGACCTCAAAATATAATCAAGAGGACATGTTTTTGATAAACAGGCGGAAATCAATTTTGCCTAATTCCTTATAATAAATTAGCAAAATAAAATATTATAAACAAAAAAATATACTAATTCCATCATTATTTCAATAATTTAAAAATTAAATTAATAATCTTAATATAAAACCTAAAATAATTATAAAATCAAAATAAAAAATAATGAACTAAAACGTAATCAAAAAGATAGCTGGTTTAAAACTTACTATTAAATAATATTTATAAAATTATAGGTAAACTCTAGAGCTTATCCCCTAAAGAATAAATAAGTTAATATTTTCATATATAAAAGTAAATAAAAACTAATAACTTTAAAAAATTAAATTTTTTCTTAAGAAACTAGATATCTTAGGAAACGATTAACATTTCATTTCTACAATTAACTCAAAAATAATTATGACACATTAACTATTAATTAATTGTAAATCAACCTAAATCGAGATTAGTAAATAAATACTAAAAATTTAATAAACCCTGATACAAAAGGTACAACAATTTAAATTTACTTTCTAAAATTAAATAATTATTTCATAATCCAATTACATTACTAATTAACTATAATAAAAAAAATCAATTCTATAAAATATACTAAGACTAATTAAAAAATAAAATTTCTTTTATTAAAAAATAAAATAACAAAAAACAATTATAATAAAATTAATAATCAAGATATCCTGATTTGCACAGAACAATTTTCAGTGTAAATGAAATACTTTACTAATAAGCTATACCCTGTTATCTTTCTAGATACACTTTCCAGTACATCTACTATGTTACGACTTATCTCATCTAACTTAAATTTTACCTTAAAGATTAATTAGTAAATATTAATAATGAGAGCGACGGGCGATGTGTACACACCTCAGAGCCAATATCAATTAAATTAAATATGTTAAATTACTATCAAATCCACCTTTATTAATAGTGTTTCACTATTAAATCCGTTATAAACAAAAATCTATTGTAACCCATCTCCTCTTAATTATAAGCTGCACCTTGACCTGAAATATTTTATAATTATAAATTAAGAAAATTATAACTCTAAAAAGATTTTCTGATAACGGAGATATACAAACAAATAAATTAAGTAAAGTTAATCGTGTACTATCAATTACGGGATAGGTTCCTCTGAATGGAATGAGATACCGCCAAATTCTTTGGGTTTAAAGAACTTATCTATTAATACCCTGGTAAGTATAATTAACACTTAAAATAATAGGGTATCTAATCCTAGTTTATTATTTAAGTTTCACAGAATCATAACAAGAAACACAAAAAAATTTTAAATTTCACCCTCAAAATTTTAAATCTATTTCAAAATATAATTAACTGTATTAACCAATAATATTTACTTGTATTAATCGTATAACCGCGGCTGCTGGCACGAATTATGCCAATACTAAATCAATTGCTAAATCCAAAATCACTTGATTAATTAAATCAAATTACTGCAAATAGAACATTTAGTTTAACAAAACTTACATATAAATCAAAGAAAAAGTAAATATTTAAGCAAGAATAAAACTTTCAAACTAAAAATAAAATTAAAACAAGAATCAATTTAAGAATAAAATTAAAATAAATTAAATAATTAAGAAAAAAGATAATAAAAGAACACAAAATAATGAAAAAAATTTAGAAGATTTCCTCCTTTTGACCAACAACAACTTCTCTATTATATATAATAAATATTGAGTATGGAACTATAAAAATTAAAAATGTGTAATCTTATGCTCCTATTATTTAATCTTTTTTTTTTTTTTATATTTATAAAGAAAGATTAAATAATATAAATTATTTAGTTTAAATAATTAAATATTTTAAGATAATACATAATAATATAAAATTAAATTTATTATATTATAATTAATTTATATTTAAAATTAATTAATTTAATTATAAATAAATATCTAATTATATTTTATAATTAATATAAGAGATTATTTTATTATACTAATTATATTAATTAAATAATTATATTGTTTATATCATATATATATAATGTAATATATTTAATTACATATATATAAATATTTTATTATATAATAATTTCTTTTGCCTTAAAAAATAGGTCCCTATAATTTTTGATAAATATATAAATTAGAATAATAAAACTATAATAAATAAATAAAACTATAATGATATATTTCATTAGATGTAATATATTAAAATAAATTATTTATATTAAACTCGGCAAAAACTAAGAATATTTTTCATTTTTTCTGTTCCAAAAAGATATAAAATTGAAGCAACTAAATTAATTTCATACATTAACTTAAACACACAAAAAACTTTCAATTTATACATAAAATACACAAAAATGCAAAAAA